TCTTCCCAAAGGGTCATTTGCCAAAAATGATACCCAGTACGCCCAAGAGTAACCAGCATATTCGTGTCTTACCTCCTGGCAATCTTCCTCATTGCCGCCAGGCTTGGGCAGAGTATTAGTAGCAACCATACATACGTTGCTTATTATTGAGACGATTGCTGCTGGATCGTGGTCTCTCGAGAGAGACTGCATCCTTGATGAAAAAACTGTTTGCTAGTATATTACCTGAGAATTCAAGGTTATTTGGAAATAGAACGAGAGATTCTCCCAAATCCGAGGGGAAATATATTGACAGCATGCAAGGATCCAATTCTGACTTCCAGAGAACAAATTCACTGATACTGATAGTTCTAACAGAAGGGGTCGAGCGACTAGTAACGGGTCGACCGAATAGAGGCCTCTTCCCCTTCAGTTCAGCTCTGGAAATGTCATCACATCAGACATCGGGAGAACGATGTATTTGTTTCTCCGAACTTTTCAGTATTTCGAAGAGACCGTTGTTTCCATCTTTCTTTTCCTGGACTACTGGGACTCTATCTTGATCCTGTGGCGATTTTGCATGCATATATAAGGACAAGTAATGTTTGACCTACCCCTAACGGTCAAAGCGAGCCCTATTCTGAATAAAATAGGTTTTAAATAAAATGGATCTCCCCAGGTAGGATTCGAACCTACGACCAATCAGTTAACAGCCGACCGCTCTACCACTGAGCTACTGAGGAAAAAAGAGGGTTAGATCCGATAGACGTTAAAGACTCTTGTTCTTTGGACCGACCCATGAACATGCATGAACTATTGAGAAACTAAATAAGGTTTTTCCGTAACTCTTGGAACTTTGTGTACACCCCACCCTAGAGTTATTGAACTATAAATACAATAAGATCTATTATTATTATTACTACCATTCAATTCTTTTCTTACTTTTAAAAGTTATAATTCGATTATATAGAAGCTTGAAATAAAGAGATCATTTTTAGATTTAGATAAAGGAGGATTGGCGGGTGAAAATAGCAGTTTACGGAAAAGGCGGAATCGGTAAATCAACGACTAGTTGTAATATCTCAGTCGCCCTAGCAAGACGTGGTCAAAAAGTGTTACAGATTGGGTGTGATCCCAAACACGATAGTACTTTCACTCTTACAGGATTTCTAATACCTACAATTATAGATACTTTACAATCCAAAGATTATCATTACGAGGATATTTGGCCCGAAGATGTAATTCACAAGGGTTATGGAGGGGTGGATTGTGTGGAAGCAGGGGGTCCACCCGCAGGAGCCGGATGTGGAGGATATGTGGTGGGAGAAACTGTGAAGTTGTTAAAAGAATTAAATGCATTTTACGAATATGATATTATATTATTCGATGTATTAGGCGACGTGGTTTGTGGAGGTTTTGCCGCTCCATTGAACTATGCAGATTATTGTATAATAATTACAGATAATGGATTCGATGCATTATTTGCAGCTAATCGTATTACTGCCTCTATAAGGGAAAAAGCTCGTACACATCCACTCCGATTAGCAGGCTTGGTTGGAAATCGTACATCTAGAAGAGATCTTATCAATAAATATGTAGAAGCCTGTCCAATGCCCGTAATAGAAGTATTACCTATTATCGAGGATATCCGAGTTTCCAGAGTAAAGGGTAAAACCTTATTTGAAATGGTTGGATCTGAACCATCCCTTAACTATGTGTGTAAATATTATCTAGATATAGCAGATCAAATATTGTCCCAACCAGAAGGTATTGTCCCAAAAGAGATTCCAGATCGGGAATTATTCAGTTTACTCTCTGATCTTTATCTAAATCCCATTGGTGGTGGGGGACAGAAAAAAAAGAATCAGGAGAATTTACTTGGGTTTACGAGAATTTAGAATCAACAATTAATTCACAATTCGTTGTAAATTTGATTCTTTCTTCTTATTATCCTTTTTATTCATTATTTCTTTTCCTTATTTATCCCCAGCCATTTATTCTTCCCCTCCCTATTATGCCGGCCAAAATTGATGAAACTATAACTTTTGAATGTGAAACGGGTAATTATCATACTTTTTGTCCCATTAGCTGTGTATCCTGGTTGTATCAAAAGATTGAAGACAGTTTCTTTTTGGTAGTGGGCACAAAAACATGTGGTTATTTTTTGCAAAATGCACTTGGAGTTATGATTTTTGCAGAACCCCGCTATGCAATGGCAGAATTAGAAGAAGGGGATATCTCGGCCCATTTGAACGATTATGGGGAATTGAAAACGCTTTGTATTCGGATAAAAAAAGATAGAGACCCCAGCGTCATCATATGGATAGGCACTTGTACTACAGAAATAATAAAAATGGATTTGGAAGGTATGGCACCCAAGTTGGAATATGAAATTGGAGTACCAATTTTAGTGGCAAGAGCAAATGGACTGGATTATGCTTTTACTCAAGGGGAAGATACTGTGTTAGCTGTAATGGCACATCGTTGTCCAGAACAGGAATTCCCCGTTGGTGAATCAGAAAAAACTAGAACAAAAACAAATTTATTCCCTTTTCCTCTTCTTAAGGAAAAGAAATTGGTAGAATATGCAAATCATCCTCCCTTAGTTCTTTTTGGGTCTTTACCTTCGAATTTGGTCTCTCAACTTAATACAGAATTAAGACGCCAATTCATCAAGGTATCGGGTTGGTTGCCCGCTCAGAGATATGCCGATCTTCCATCACTGGGTGGTGGAGTTTATGTTTGTGGCGTTAACCCATTTTTGAGTCGTACAGCAACAACTTTGATAAGACGAAAAAAATGTGAATTAATCGTAGCTCCTTTTCCTATTGGTCCGGACGGAACGCGTGCTTGGATCGAAAAGATTTGTCCTGTATTTGGTATTGAGACCCAGAGTCTAGAGGAAAGAGAGGAACGGATATGGGAGAGTTTAAAGGATTATCTTGATTTGGTACGCGGGAAATCTGTATTTTTCATGGGAGATAATCTCCTAGAAATATCTCTAGCAAGATTCTTAATCAGATGTGGTATGATCGTTTATGAAATTGGTATTCCATATATGGATAAACGGTATCAAGCTGCTGAATTAGCACTTTTAAAAGATACATGTATAAGAATGTGTATACCAATACCACGAATTGTGGAGAAACCAGACAATTCGAATCAGATACGACGTATGCGCGAGCTACAACCCGACTTAGCCATCACCGGAATGGCTCATGCTAACCCGTTAGGGGCGAGAGGAATTGGTACTAAATGGTCAGTTGAATTTACTTTTGCCCAGATTCATGGATTTGCCAATGCGAGAGATGTACTTGAATTGGTTACCCGCCCTCTACGACGTAACGAAAATTTAGATAACTTGGATCGGACCACCCTGGTCAGAAATACAAACGAGTTCTATACCAGTACTCCTACTCCTAGATAAAATAACAGAGAATATTTGTATTAATAGCATATGTATATATCCAGATGTTATAATATCTATTCAAAATCGATTTTCTATTTTCAATATGTTAGATATTGGAATCTATTCTGTTAAATCAAATTTATGGATGTATAAAATGATAACTATTCCTATCTGTATCTCCCATATATATATGGGGGATACCAGATCTATTTATTCTATTCCTATTTCCCATTCTTTTATTTCGATCAAAAAGGAGTTTCGATATGATAAGAGTACTTGGTCTACTATGGGATCCATTATCATCATGGATAGAAGTCTCAGGTCCGATCATTTTATTTGGGCTATATTATGGATTTCTCACTACATTGCCTTTTGGTCCTTCTAAAATATATTCCATGAGATCTTTCTTTTTGGGAGAAACTCTCTATGGTATAATAGCTATAAGTGGTTCTATTACGGGACAATTAATAGTCTTTTTGTCCATGTACTATTCGCCCATCTATGCAGCGTTGTGGAAACCTCACGCAATAACTTTATTGGTCGTACCATACATGTTTTTTCGTTTTTATAAAATGAACAAAGAACCTTCAAGTTCTGAATCTCTGCACCCCATAAATTCGATCAACAATCCAAAAATTATAAGTCTATTTATGAGTGGTCTAATTCTTCAATTGTGTAATCCCATTATTTTAGCAAATCCCGTATTAACAAGACTGGTGAACCTCTTTCTTTTTCGTTACGGCGGTAATATATCATTTGTGATAAGTAGTTTTTGCGGTTGGTTGGGTGGTCATATTCTATTCATAATTTTGACAAAATTGGTATCTTTCCGTATAGAACGTAATTCACCTATCAATTATACTATATTAAAACGTTATATCCATCGAACCTTTAGTCTACTTCTTCTTTCTTATTGTTCATTCTATTTAGGTAGAGCTCCATCACCTTTTCTTAAAAAGAGAAATAATGACGCCAAAAATGATCGCTCTGTGACTAGCCACTCTGTGGCTATAGATGATATCTCTGTGGCTATAGATGATATCTCTGTGGCTATAGATGATAGCTCTTTGGCTATAGATGAAGATGATAGCTCTTTGGCTATAGATGATAGCTCTTTGGCTATAGATGATAGCTCTTTGGCTATAGATGAAGATGATAGCTCTTTGGCTATAGATGATAGCTCTTTGGCTATAGATGAAGATGATAGCTCTTTGGCTATAGATGAAGATGATAGCTCTTTGGCTATAGATTCAAAAAAAATTAAAGGACTTAAGAAGGAAGAAAAATTATCATGGTTCAAGCGACCATGGCCCATTATGTTCTTTGATCATAATAGAGCTTATCGGCCAATACGATATATCGGGAATAGCCCATTTACTCGACTAGGTCCTGTGAGGACCGAAGTCTCTCAATATTTTTTTGGCACATATTTGAGTGATGGAAAACAAAGAATCTCTTTTACGTTTTTACCTAGTGTATTGGTTCTTGGGGAAAAGCTCGATAAATATAGATATCTTTCAGGTATTTCTTGCTCATCTGAGGATCCTTATCATAGATGGATCCATACCATTAAAAGAAGAAGAGATTATTTAGGGAATGAATTTTTGGATCGAGTGAAAGCTCTAAGCAATGGATCTCCTGTTGGAAATGTTATGGAAAGTAGAGTTCAATTCTCCAATTCTGAGGGAGATTCTTTTACTGAAATGTATGATCCATTCCTTAATGGGGCATTCCGTGGAACAATTAACAAAATTGAGTCCCCCCGAATGCTGAACGATTCGATCATTTCGAATCTTTCGGATTTTACAGAGGTATTTATGAAAGACCGTAAAGAGGGATTACCAAATGATCCATTTGGGCATGGGTACCATATCTCTCATCATTGGCAGGAATTGGAACACGAAAGCTTTCGACTACCCTGGGAACCCTTACCTACAGATACTGTTCGTTCGCTCATTCCGATCACTAAATCATCGAAAAGAGTAAAAGTTGAACCTATTTCGAAACGGCTTTTAGCAGAACGAATAATTCCAAATCAAGCAAGGAAGATCTTTGAAGAATATTTGTCGAATATAGATTCTTCGGATATAGATTATTCTTTTGGTAACCTGATCTATCCAAAAGATTTGTTGGAAATGCCTTCTGATCAGATTCAAGAGATCTATGCAAAAGAGGATGATTCGTTGATACATTTATTGTGGTTGGAAATAGCCCTTCGAGTAGCCTATATAGATATTGTACCGGAAATTGCTTCATGTAATGAACGAATCTACACAAACTATTTGGTAAATATTTACAGCCGAATCGACGGTAGAAACGTTGCACCCACAGGTACCATAAAATGGGAATTGATTCTTTATCTTTTTACTACGGAAGAAAAGGTTACTTCGGAACAGAATTTACTTTTCGAGTCTTTGGCGCAACACGAGTGGACAATACTACGGAAATTTCGTGGAAATGTATCTACGGATGATTCAACGCAAACAAAAGATTTTATTACCCTTTACAGGGAAATACTATTAAAAGAACCTCTCCAAATTAGAGAGATCCGGAAACATGTGCCTCGATGGTCCTCTGGTTTGATGATGGGCGACTATGATGAGCTAACCGCAGTTTTAGCCACAACGAATAGGGTTCGTTCAAGAAAGGTCAGAAGTACGCTGACTTTTCGTCTTGGGCAAAGAAAAATAGTTATGAAACGTTATTTTCCCGAGTCAGATTATCGCCGGTCCTTAATCGTAGGATCCATACGTGCTCAAAGACGTAAAATTATGATATGGAAGGGGATACAACCGAATGTACATTCCTTTTTCTTTTTGGTAAGAATGGAAATACCCACTTATCCTAAAGATTATTACGACACGCCCGATTCTGATAGAGTTTATACAGAACAAATCAAGAAAGAAATTAGGAAAAAAATCCAGAGATCCAAAGAATTTGAGCCGGTCCCCTACAGTCTGACAATCGTTGAGTCCTTATGTGCACTGTGGTCGGAATTGAACCATTTAAGAGGTTTATTATTAGTGGCTCAATCAATTCTTAGAAAACGTATAATATTACCATCGCTTATAATAGCCAAAAATATTGGTCGTATATTAATATTTCAAGTCCCCGAATTTTCCGAAGATTGGGAAGAAATGAGGAGAGAAGTGCATATAAGATGCGCTCCTGATGGTACCGAATTTTCCCAAACAGAATTCCCAGACAAATGGAAAAAAAATGGTATGCAGATAAAGCTTCTATTTCCTTTTCGTTTGAAGCCTTGGCATAGATCCAAACCCCGATTTGAAAAAAGATTGCGTTGGAGTTATTTAACGACCCTTGGATTGGAAACTGACGTACCTTATGGTGATCCAAACCCAAAGCTAGGGCCTTTTTCCCAATTTTTGAAACCTATCTTCAAAAAATTGATCTTCAAAAAATTGAAAAGAGGATTTCTCATTTTCAAAAGATTGAAAAGAGGGTTGAGGAGAGAATTTATTATCTTCAAAAAATGGAAGAGACGATTGATGGGATCTACAGGAATAGGACGCGTTCCACGAGTTAGATATATAGACAAGAGTGAACTGAATGACCGGATACAAAATAAATTACTGAGTGAGACTACCTCTATGGGTAGTGCAAATGATTCACCAGAAGTTAATGATCAATTTGGATATGGAACCCGAACAATTAATGTTAAAGATCCAGATGATCGGACGACCACAATGAAGGAACGGATCGAATCTATCGCGATCATAAATAGCTCTCCTATAACTAGAATGTCTCTGGTGGATTCAGAGATTAATACCGGATCGAAGGGGAGTTTTAATATGTCGGGATCAACATTAAAAAAGCGATTGGTTCAGATTCGGCGAATACCTGGTCGATTTCGAAATAAAAGTGTCCAATTAATCCGAAAAAGCTTCTATTCAATGAAATTTTTGAAACTTTTTATCAAAAATGACCGAGATCTTTTACCAAGTGTTATTCATTTCATCGGGTCAAATATTCAATTTTGGATTCGATCCGCTTGGATCCGATCCACGGGGAATATAGCAACAATTTACGGACGAATATTCATTCTCAATAATGATATTTCAAGAAGAAATAGAGATAAAATTACCAACTACTATTTGATCAACGAAAAAATACAAGATTTTGAAATTCGTCCTGATCGAAACATGTGCTCAATGTCCCAAGCATATGTATTTCACAAGATATGGCAGATAAAGACAATGAACAGGTCCTATTCAAAGTATTTATTAGAATCTCGAGCCCAAACATCATATCCCTTGATAAAAAATAAGATCAAAGAATTCTTAGATATACAAAGAATATTGGATCACGAGAAACCACAAGATCTGAAGGAGAATGACTGGAAACAATGGTTGAAATGTTCTGACCGGTACCATTTATCCCCACAGATATGGTCTAGTATAAACCCACGGAAATGGAGAAATAGAGTCAGTAAGCAATGTACGTGCTATGAAGAACGATTAATTCCCTATGAACAACAAAAAGATTCTATATTTGCAGCTGTGATGGAACCTTCTTTGAAACTACTTCGGAAAATGAACAAACGTTACAGATACGATCTCTTATCATATAGTTATCTCGATTCGACAAAAGATTTGGATATTCTCAATTCGACAAAAGATTCAGATATTCTCAATTTGGCAAAAGATTCAGATATTAACGAACCACCAGTACAACCTGATATACCAAATGATCAAGATATTACCGATCGTGAAGGAATTCTCAGGAAAAAGTTGATTCGTGATATCCTCGAGGAGGATTGGAAGGGTACCGATTTCAATATCGTGAATGGTCATCGTTCTATTATTGATATTTACGATGCTATACGTTCTTGTACTTACAATCATACAACAATGATTGACAGGCAGAAGACTGATTTTATTACGAATCAGCAGGGGATTGATGAGGCGCGAAAAGACAATGTTAGCATTATGGATTCTCCGGAAATCGAGAAGAGAGGATCCGGATTAGATCTAAAATTCTGGTTATTCCCGGAACTTTTGGGAATCCATAATATATATGACACTAAATCGAAGCCCGTACCAAGAAAATCGTTTTTACGAGAAGAACGAGACCGGAAAAAGATGGAGGAAGAAGAACGGAAGGAAACAACAAATGTTATGGAACAAGGAATAGGTGCTAGATCATATGTTCAGAACAAAAAAGGAAAAGAGCATAATCGGAACGATGAATATGGTGAAGTAGAAGACCAACAAACTGGTGAAGTAGAAGACCAACAAATTGGTGAAGTAGAAGATCAACAAACTGTTGAAGTAGAAGACCAACAAATTGGTGAAGTAGAAGATAAACAAACTGGTAAAGTAGAAGATAAACAAACTGGTAAAGTAGAAGATAAACAAACTGGTAAAGTAAAAGATCAACGAACTCATAAAGTTCTTGTTCAATACAAAACGGTACAAGCTATAGGGGAAGAAAGTGTATTAAAGCTGTCGAATATTTGCAGGGTTATGTCCGGAATTAAGGATACAGACCAATATCTTTGGACCAATATCCAAGAGCGAAATGTTAACCTGAATCTAATGTTCCTTCTTCTGAAGAAGGATAGCAATGAAAATGAAATACGGGAAGATGATCTTATTCAGGGGGATGTTCCGAGAAAGGTAAGCAGCGGAAATGAAATATGGGAAGATAAAAAAATAATAGTCTCCGAACCATATCGTTTATCAAGCATACCGAATGACCAATTCCTGATGTATAAAATCATAAGTATTTCATTGAAGTTTCAAAATAGAGCTCGGGAATGGATGGATGGAAATCTTTATGATGGATCTGTGCAACGCGGGGAAATTATGGGGGATGGAAAAAACATTTTGAGTTCCCTCAATTTAGAAGATATTTTGCTTCCAAAACGTCGCAGAGAATTTAGAATCCTGAATCGGTTTGATCCAGAAAACGATCATGCGGGATTTTCTAATGGAAAAGAAATAGACATACAAAATGACGAAGAACTCATGGGAAGAGACCAACATCTTAGCGCAGATACAACACAAAAAATTAAACGTTTTCTTTGGCCTAGTTATCGATTAGAGGATCTTATTTGCATGAATAGATATTGGTTCAATACAAATGATGGGAGTCGATCCGCAATGTTGAGAATACGTATGTATCCCCTAACTTTCAATTGATAGATTTTTTGTTTTAATTACGTTTTCATCGAAAGAATAGATTTATTCAATGGAGTTTCAGGATATCGCCAAAATTGAACCAATCTGTTCGTTTCATCAATGTGAAAACATTCTACCTCTCGTATCGTATTTTGCCATAGGTCCAAAACCAGATATTCCTCCAAGAAGATAGAAAGAATCCGACCAATTTTTATTCAATAGAAATGGTCGGAATGAATCAGAATTCTTATATGGACCATGAAAATGAAAGAATGGATCTAATTCTTTTTTCTGACTCGAGAAAAAAAAAAAAAAAAAAATTCCATTCAACTCCGGGAAAATTTGTTTTTTTATGATCAAGAATTTATCCATTAGTTCGTCTCTGATTCCTGATAAACAGAGAGGATCTGTTGAATCTCAGGTATTTTATTTAACCAATCGGGTCCTAAGACTTACCCAACATCTGCAATTGCATGGAAAAGACTATTCTTCCCAAAGAGGTTTGTGGAAAATTTTGGGCAAACGTAAGCAACTTTTGGTTTATCTCTACAAGAGGGATAAACTTCGTTACGATGATTTAATCGGTCGATTAGGTATTCGTGGGCTAAAAACCCGTTAATTTGAAAGTTTTCAATTCCCATTTTTAGAGATCCCGAATCCCAATTAGTCGTTCTTTTTTTCTCATTTATAATATGATCATGCTTGCTACAGAGAAAGACCCCCTGATGGTAAGTATGGGTTCTCATTATCCATCGATGCACGGTGTTCTTCGACTTATTACTAGATAGTCAAAATGTTATTGACTGTGAACCTCTACTCTATCAGATTTTTAACATAGGGGGAAGGATTGATAAAATTGTTTCTAATCGAACAATTGTTCAATATCTCCCCTATGTAACAAAATGAAATTATTTAGCTACTATGTTCGCAGAGGCAATAACGGAACGGTAAGCCGAAAAGATCGATCGGGAAATATGTATCCCAAAGGGATAGCTCTAGCAGAGTGATTATGCTAGAGTTGGGTTGTATAGCTTCTCATTTTTTATAGCCTGGGCTTTTAATAGCGGATATTGGTGCGCAAACTCTCTCTTCTTATATTTTCCACAAACTCCCTTCTCTCATATTTTTGTAGAGGGGGACATGATCTTATATATGATCTATTTCTGCTACAGGTATACAAATGATGCATAATCATTATATCACATGAATTATTTACTTAGACTATTAAATATCCCTATAACAAATTGATACCATCCCCATCAGAACGATTTCGTGGATGAATACACTTAGGATTCTTTCAAAGTATTGCTTGTGGAGTATACATGTATGTCTGATCAATCTACCCATTGTTGATTGGAAATTTGGAAGATATATTGGGAAAAACTATTGGGAATTTAGAATCTTTTTTTTTTTTCCATGAATTTGTATCTTTCATGGAAATTATGTCAAGTATTGTCCCACAAATTGTCTTTCGATGATTGAAGAATATGAACTCCCGACCTATGATCGTCATGAATTTCATTATGATGATATGGTTCCGGGACGTTTACCGATATCAGTAATTGAATGAAGACTCGATCGAGCATACACTTATTCGAGTTCGAAGTGCTTTCTTCATTATCTATTGGTATTTATCTGGTCACGATTCAGAACAGAGCACTTATGTGTTGCCAATACTGCATGCGGTCGATCCAAATCCAGTAGCATTTTTTCATTATCTTAGAATATACTCGGCGAGTAAAGGGAGACATTTTTTTGTTATAGCTATTGCAGCCGCCGAAGCAGTTATTTAATCAGCTACTGTTCTGGCAATCGTATCATATAATCGACTCGTATCGATCAATTTCATTTGTCGAAATGGTGATAGAGTATCATATATATGATCTATAGATTAGGAATCAATATATCTATTTCTATCCAAAAAGATCATGGGTATATCTCATAAGATTTATCTATTCTATATGACCAGAATCTCTCGAAATCTATATAGTATTATGATCGATCAAAAACATGATGAATACATCCATATAAAACTCATTATGAAAATGACCTGTCACAATTGGACCATATTCGGGGTGATCTGGAGGGATCGAAATGGGACAAATATCTTTGTTCCATTGAAAAAATAAAGAACCTTAACATATTGGTTCCAAACATAATTGATAGTACAATTATCGATTCGTTTTATATTCATAATATCCCGTTATTAGCCATCTTTATTGGGCATATATTAGAAGATTTGGCTATATATGATCTTATCAATTTAAAAAACTTTTTACTAACTAATGGAGATCCAATGGCACATTCGGTCAAAATTTATGATACATGTATTGGTTGTACCCAATGCGTACGAGCTTGTCCCACAGATGTATTGGAAATGATACCTTGGGAAGGATGTAAAGCTAAGCAAATTGCTTCTGCTCCAAGAACAGAAGACTGCGTAGGTTGTAAGCGGTGCGAATCCGCTTGTCCGACAGATTTCTTGAGTGTACGTGTTTATTTATGGCATGAGACGACTCGCAGTATGGGTCTAGCTTACTAATCAATATGCACAATAAAAATGGTGAAATCCATCTCATATTTTCAATTTTTTTTTTTTTCTCCACTGATAAAAACCTTTATCATACTTGATCCAAGATCTCGAGTATGGGTTTTTATCAGTGGAGAGAGAGATGGAAAGTCTCTTCCATCTCTATAATTAGCGAATTACCTTAGCTCGATCCAAAATATTTGTTAGTTCGCCCATATCTGCAGATTCCTTAATGCTTTTATTTCCCCTCCCATAGAGGGAGGGAATGAGCTGATTCGATGGTATACTCTAGGTATTTGTTTACTAGAACTCCTTTTAATTACCTATACATTCCGTCCGTTACTATTTCCAATTCGATAATGAATTGATCCAATTCAAAAAAGAAAGATTATAACTGGATAGATCTTATTTATTTTCATTGGAGACTGGGAATTAACGGACTTTCCATTGGACCTATTTGACGGAATTTCTTACCACTTTGGACATTTCAGTTGCTTGGCTAGTTACTCAAAATCCTCGATTTTTTTTTTTTCATTTACTAATTCATTTTAACAATGTACAGTGACCAATTAGGATCATTTGCTTCTCGAGATATTCTAGTTTTCTTTCCTATGCGGGAACTGCAATTTCCCTTCACCCACTTCTATCCGTGCGGAGGGGGGGGGGGAAAGACGTGTATATTTGGCCACAAAGTTCATTTTGTACACTGCAGGTGGTTCTATCTTTCCCCTAATCGGAGCGAGAAGTATGGGTCTCCAGGGATCTTATGAACCAACATTAGGTTCATAAATATTGGATAAGAACTATTATCCCGTAATACTAAAAATAATATTATTATTAGGGTTCTTCATCACTTATGCAATCAAATCGCCAATTTTTCCCTTACATACTTGTTTAAATTAGAGGGTATGGGTTAATCCGAACATGGAATTGCTACCTCATGCTCATTTTATATTTATTTTCGCTGTGGTTGGTAATGATAGGAGCGGTTAAAATCGTCTATGCAGCTCCAGTTTCTCTGGGTCAACGGAATTGGAAAGGGAGGATAGTGTTCAGTATCCCGTATGGGTTTTGTAATTTTTGGTTCCATGGCAGATACAGGTCCCAATGGATCCTTTTTCAAACGATCTATCATGGATCAATTGGTACGGCACTTGAGAGATTAATGGAATGAAATGGAGCAAATAAACAATTCAATTCTTTCTCTTTTTTTTTTTTCTAATATAGTTCAAGTTATTTCAAGTAATGATTCCATCATTCTATAATAAATCTTTGAAATAACTTGGACCAGTTATTGATGTCACTTATCAATTACATAAAGGAACTGGATCGAATCTATTCTTTTTTCCCTCCGGGAATTCGGTCCATTTATGGTTCTATGTTAGATCAACCATCCATAGCTGTGTAACCCTATTCCTAATAGATCGACCCCCAAATAACGGATCCAAACTATAGAAAATCCTAAAGAAGCCACAATTGCCGGTTCCTTACCCTGCCAACCCTTATTCATTCTAGTATGCAGATAAATTGCGAATATGGTCCAAGTAATTAATGCCCAAGTCTCTTTTGGATCCCAGCTCCAATAAGATCCCCATGCTTCATTGGCCCATATTGCTCCAGAAAGAGTACCTATGGTTGAAAGAGAAAAACCGGGACCAATCGCACGATAACTCCAATGATCTAATTGTTTGATCAATTGACATTTACGATAATTCGTTGATGAAAAATCAAAAGTGTATTGCAAATCACTTTTGATTTTTTCATGTGAATCAAAATTTTCATTGGGAAGAATGGATCGGGAAAAGAAATTGTCCATCGCACCGAGAAGAACCTGTCTATTTACTCCGGACATAATAACTAGAAGAGCTATTGATGCTAGGGATCCACATAAAAGGGTTACATAGCTAAACAATATCATACTTACATGCATCATTGACCAATGAGATTGTAGCGCGGGTACTAACATTCCGGATCGTTGCATTTCCTCCGGAAGACCTAAAGTAGCAAAACCATGAGTTAACATAGCACTCGGCGCAGTAATTGCACCTAACCACCGATCATCTTGGCTCCGTATTTCTAGAACTATATGGAGCACGGATGAACTCCAGGAAAGGAACATGAATGATTCGTACAAATTACTCAACGGTAAATGTCCCGAATAAAACCAACGAGTAATTAATAATCCCGTTGTACAAAGAAAAGTAACTATCATGCCCTTTCCTCCCGAACTGCTTAGTCCTTCAATTCGATAAACTAAGGTTCCCCAATAAATGAGAGTTACAACCAAAATGAGAGAAAAAGAGATGTGAGCCAATATATGTTCTAAAGTTATGAATATCATATTCAACCCATTTATTCATTTTATTTCCAAATGAGATCTATGATGGAAAGATAAGTTTTATTTATCACAATGGAAATAGATTGAACAGATATTGCTACATAGGAAGAAGTTATTGAGGGGATCTTATTTTCAAAATGCCGCCACTCGGATTTGAACCGAGATGCTCTCGCACTGCTTCCTAAGAGCAGCGTGTCTACCAATTTCACCATGGCGGCTTCGTAGGGACCATACTAGCTTATTTACACCAGATCGTCAATGTTATGGAACGTGTCTAGCAGAGGGAGTAATCTGTGAATATAACGTCCAAATAAAATATAAGTTCGGGCATTTACATTTGAATCAATTTTATGTTGGTTTATGATTATAACGGAGCATGGCGCAGCTTGGTAGCGTGCCATCTTGGGGTGATGGAGGTCGTGGGTTCAGATCCCACTGCTCCGAAAGAGAATAATAAAATAGTCACATGCGTTATCGGACAAGGAATATCTTTCAATTTTTGCTCACGATGGGAAGAATCGGAGCAGCTAGATTCCAAACAATAAAGAGAGATACATAGTTATATCATAACTTTCCAATCTTTTTGATTGGTTTGAGCATATACATATCTAGAATAAAACTATGTTTCTGATCCATGATCTCCCATATGATTATTCTCCAATATTTTGTTGGACTTTCTAATTTTAGGGAAGACATCCAAATATATTGATAGCTCACAATAATATGACATACGGGTTAATATACAGGCTGCTAATCAATTAATTGATCCTATTTTGAGCTACGGAGATGTAGAAAGGGGTTTTATTAAAAGATGATGACTTTGAGTTCTCCTAAAGGATTTAGCACTTTTTTCTATACAACCATAAAAGAGGGAAAGAATGGGTTCAGAGATGAATCATTGGTAGGAGCAGAAGCAGAAGAAGGATGAATCGAGATATCTGGAACTACGAACTAGTAATTATTTGCTATAGAGCAATAACCTCCATCTATTACGAAATGCACGAGCTATTTCATAATTCAATAATATAATCTCTATGCATGATTCCCTAGGTTCTGTGCTATTCTTTATCAAAAAGAAGAAATAGTTTCGATCCTAGTTTCGGATCGGAATGGATGGATTGGGATGTTTATAAGGTTGAGCTACCAGAAATGTAGCATAATGGTAATGCTGAAGTGTATCCTTACAAAAAAAGATGAACTCTAATCCCTTTCTAGTAGGAAGGCGGAGTGGATAGAAGAACGGTTGATAAATTTCCCATGCCATGATAAATTTCCCATTTATCCGGATTGGCTGAAGGGAAGTACTGTAGTGGAACTAATTAATGATCGTGTCTTTTTCGTACGACCACCCTTGGGAGTACCCGAAGAAAATGATTTATTTCGCATCACTGTTCTCCAGGGTCCTGGAGGGTGGTGTCGTATATTCCCTCGTGTTGTGCTACGGGTCATCCGAATCAGAATTGACATCAATTCATTTTGATGATCCAGAGGAATCATCATTGGCTATACAATAAAAACTTTTTGAATGACCGGTGGAGATAGACTTAGCTAAAGAAAAAGCTTTTATTGCGGACCGATATGCTTTTCCCTTCCGAACATTTTTACGAATTCTTTTCCTGGATCTAGAAGTACGCTTTTTCGGAACTGCCATAACGAACAGTGGGTTTCATTAATATATTGTAATGTGAAAGACATCTTATGTATTTCATTTATTCATTTTTCTCGTAGATAACTCCGTTCTTTATTGGAATCTGCTCTAAATTGAATCAATCCATTCTCTCGATGAAAATAGAAAATCAATAATAATGGAATCTACAAATGGAAATTTCAAGGTAAATTTCCATTATATATTCTCATCCATTTTATATAATATATTAATATAACAATCGATATTGAAAGTCGTTTACCTATACCTAACTAGATTTTGTTATCCTTCGAGTATTTTCTATGCTGTTAATGTAAGTACTACTACACTTTTTATCAACAAATATGAATTGCTTTTACGTAGATCGCATAAAAGCAACGTACTGACAATTCTAAGGTCAAAGAGCTTTATAAGGCGCTCTCGATGCGAAAGGATTTGAATTCAAAATTTCACCAAATTGGATTCGGTTCATGGATTGCATAGAAATGAATAGCTTTGTATCTCCTCCAATTTCACCATCCAACCAAGATCTTCTTTTTTTTTTATGAAATGAATAGAATATATCATATAATATTCATTTCATATTCATTTTATCTAATTCAAAGCTCATGCCAACCACTCAACTCACTACTAACATATGAGATATATATCAATATTTAATTAAATGAGCGTAAACCCTTTTTGTTCATTATTACAATTTGTATATCTTCCAATTGAAATATCCAGCTCCATTTTTGTCATTCCATTTCTTCTTAAAAAAAAAAAAAAAAAAATGGAATGAAAGAACTAACATTAGGTTTAGGGATAATCAGGCTCGAACTGATGACTTCCACCACGTCAAGGTGATACTCTACCGCTGAGTTATATCCCTTCCCTACTCTCATCTGGAAGGAGAACTGACTTATTAATAATAACTTACCAAAGGCTTGAGAGACTCACCACCACTATTCCAATATTTTCTTTCGAACAACTTGAAGCCAAACCCCCTTCCTTTTTTTCACACTACTACGAAAAGAAAGAATGAGAAAGATTGGATACTATTTTGATTGAATCCTATCGAAAATAGGATTTCCTACTGATTCGAACCATAAAATATGGTCCCGTAAAATCGATAAGATTTTAGCTATCTCAATCAAGTAAGTTTAACATGAAAAAGATTTTGTTCAGCATGTTTTATCTGATCTAGCACTAGTGCGTGCAGAAAGGACTCAATATTGTTTGGAAGAACAAAGAGAACAGGACCGAGTAAAGATGATACGGAGATGATACGGATCAAATTGTTCTTCTTGCACCAAGGATATTACCGTTTTCGAAAAATAAGAGCTACTTTTATATCTTTTTCCATTCAAAAGTTCCGATGTGTTTCCACCCGAAAATGAACAAATGATTTTGATCAGGAACATGTACATACAGGATCCATCATTACAGAACAGAAAAGAGAAGACCCTATGCAACCGTTAACTACTTCATGTAAATACATTTCAATCCTACCAGAACATACATAATTTGTAACTAGCATCGCTATCCTCTTGCCTAGCAGGCAAATATTTACCTCCATGAATGGAAACCCTTCTTGATCTGGATCAATGTGAGAGTACAACTACAACTACATTGAAAAAATCCATGTTGTATCTTCGGAACAGGTTGACCCCTTCGTTCTCTCGTGGTACAATCCTCTTCCCGCTGAGCCCTCACTTTTCCACCGGTCCACAGAAATATAGGACTGATGCCAGCAGTTCATCAGTTAATAAGTTCATCATAGGAGAAAGGACTCACCGAGCCAGATCACTGACTGATCAGATCAGAAATAACTTCCTTTTCTGTATACTTTCCCTGGCCATATCGATTGCTATTCGCAAGCCTTACGCAGTCGATCAGATCATATATAATCATATAGATATATGATATCCCTTCAACATAGGTCATCGAAATGATCTTGGACAACCCCAACCAAAGCACGAAAGCCAATATTTTGAATCAAATTGATTCCTGTTCGAATTCGAACAGTGTATAATCACATGGATAAGCTCACATTAACCCGTCAATTTCGAATCCAATTTGTGATTTGGAGGAATGATATATCGAGATATCAAGAAGGAATTAGCATGTAATAATATTGATTAATAGAAAATAGTATTTCTTCAGACGCTGCACTTATAGGATAGGAATAGGGAAGGAAGAGGAAATCCCGAAGATTTTGCATAATATTTTTGAACGGAAAATTCTGATTCATTAGTGTTTGGTTGGAATACGAAAACGTTTTTGACTGAATTGGTTTCAGTGACTCTTTGAGACATAATGCATGAAGGAAGGGAATATTAAGATTCTCGAACAACGAAAATAATCCAATCTATCCTATTTTGAAAGAATCGAACGAGAAGCCGTATGAGGTGCAAATTTCATGTACGGTTTTGTAGAGTGACAGTGAAGACAACTTATCTGTCAACTTTTACACTATCACCCCCAAAAAACCAAACTCTGCCTTACGTAAAGTTGCCAGAGTACGATTAACCTCTGGATTTGAAATCACTGCTTATATACCTGGTATTGACCATAATTTACAAGAACATTCCGTAGTATTAGTAAGAGGAGGAAGGGTTAAAGATTTACCCGGTGTGAGATATCACATTGTTCGAGGAACCCTAGATGCTGCCGGAGTAAAAGATCGTCAACAAGGGCGTTCTAGTGCGTTGTATATTCTTACTTATCTAAGACTTGTATCATTTCATGATGATGCCATGTGAATTGCTAGGAACATGTGAAGTATATGGCTAACCTAATAACGAACGTTTTGTAAGGGGACTATAGCAGGCTACCGTAAAACAAACGATCTTATTTTTAAGGAGATTCGGAACTATTATATGTCCAAGGTTCAATATCGAAATCATTTTCGAAGTTTTCCCTGATTGTTTCAACAGAAAATGAAAAAATACCTTGACCTTTTTAGAACAGGTTCGAGTCAAATAGCAATGATTTGAAACACTTTTTTTTATACACTATTTTTTGAACCTAAGGACTTAATCGTATAGATATGTGAAATACAAGATTTCCAATCATAGCAAAAGAAAGAAAGGGAACGGATACTCAATCGAGAGTGAGTAAACAGAATTATATGCATAAAGAATAGGTCTCATCTATGCAGATATAATAATGTGGAAAGCCGTATTCGACGAAAGTTGTATGTACGGTTTGGAGGGAGATCTTTCATACCTTTAGAGATCCACCCTACAATATGGAGTAAAAAAGCCAAAATAAATGATTGATTTTCAGCCTTTATTAAATAGATTCTTGAACCTTTTTCATACTCATGTCACGACGAAGTACTGCAGAAAAAAAAACTGCAAAATCCGATCCTATTTATCATAATCGATTAGTTAACATGGTGGTTAACCGTATTCTTAAAAACGGGAAAAAATCATTGGCTTATCGAATTCTTTATCGATCCATCAAAAATATTCAACAAAAGACGGAGAAAAATCCACTATCTGTTCTACGCCAAGCAATACGTAGAGTAACCCCCAATGTAACAGTAAAAGCAAGACGTGTGGGTGGATCAACTTATCGAGTTCCCATTGAGATAAGATCTACACAAGGAAAAGTACTTGCCATTCGTTGGTTATTAGGGGCATCTCGAAAACGACCGGGTCGAAATATGGATTTCAAATTGAGTCACGAATTAATGGATGCTGCCAGAGGGAATGGCAATGCTATACGCAAAAAGGAAGAGACTCATAGAATGGCAGAGGCCAATAGAGCTTTTGCACATTTCCGTTAATCTATAAACAGGATCGAGATCTACCTATCTATATAGTGGATCTACATATCCTGATAAATTTGAATTAGATTCCCGTGCCCTCTTGAGAAGGCTTGCTTAAGGAGATAGATTATGGAGGAATAATCGATCCTATTCATGAGGATTATGTCAATTTCCTATTCCGAAAATTGGAAGTTAGAAATGATTTCTACTCTTTCGGAGATTCAAATAAATTACTAATTCATGATCTCACATGTACAAAGTGAAAACTTAAATTGAAATTATACCCTGAGATCATTTGAAAGAGTTTTATTTGCTTTTCTACCATGGAAGTTCTCTTTCTTTCCCCGGCCAGAATGTATCCTGATTCTCGTCCTAATTCTTCATTATCGATGATCAAGAAGATATAGCTTGGTTTTCATCTCTTTGTAATGAGCATAGTGGTCTTATCATTTCGGTGGTCTTATCATTTCGATGGAGAGAAGAACCTATGATCAGCTCTTTGGGTCATTTTCGAACGAACAATTTCAACGAAATATTTTGATGAATCAATTTATTACGTTCAACCCTATGTGTTCCTCTATCCGTGGAGTACATTCAATGTACAGAAATGACTATAACATAGTTTCTTTTATTCGTATTAACAGCTGCTCTAGGAGGAATGTGTTTTTTTTTTTTTACGTGGTGCTAATGTAATGATTCAGCCTCATAGCTTTATAATGTTTCAGTTCATGTTCTTATATATTCTATTTATATACCAGAAGAGATGTACGCCTCAATCCAATGAGGCTACTATGAAATATTCACTTATGGGTGAGGCAAGTTCTTCCATTCTGCTGGTCTGGTCTATGCTCTTTCTTGGCTATATGGTTTATCCGGGGGAGAGATTGAGCTTCAAGAAATAGTAAATGGTCTCATAGATACACAAATGTATGACTCTCCAGGATTATGAATTGCGCTTATATCCATAACTGTAGGAATTGGGTCCGAGCTTTCCCCAGTTCCTTTTCATCAATGGACCCCTGACGTATATGAAGGAGTATGATTCGTTCTACAAATTACAAATTATTACCTATATAATAAAATATAGTGAGATATCTCTCTTTCTTTTTTTTAGATGTTTCTATCTCTCAAAACTCTATGGACATGCGGAAAAGAGAAAGAAAAGGACTGTTACCCCTACCTCCCACTCGGACCAAGACATCAATCGCTTTTACCGAAATAACAATTAAGGTAAAGCAAGGTCAGAAACAACTAAAAAAACTAATATATTTTAATGAAAAAAGATATTTTGTAAGAAGGATTGGTAATATTTTCTATTGATTTAATAGATTTGGTCTTATACATACGCGAGGAAGGTAATAAAAAAGGAATCAGATTCTTTTTTACGACCGATCGATATCAATACTCCAATACGCTATCTCTTACATATATTCTATATTCATCATGATATGAATAATATATATATATACTATTCATGTAATAGGATTCACTTTTTTGATGCCTTGATGGTGAAATGGTAGACACGCGAGACTCAAAATCTCGTGCTTAAGAGCGTGGAGGTTCGAGTCCTCTTCAAGGCATAATATTTTTCATGTTTATTGAATGAGCGATTCAATGGCAAATATCGTATGATATTCTCTCAATAGACTGGGATGGGATAGATTTCCCTCGTATCAACAGATACGAGGTATTCCGACAATTAACTACAAGTTTAAGCTGCTGGAATAGGACAGTGGATACAGACAGGATCTTGGCGATCTTCTCTATCTAATGAGGAGTCCATTCCGAAATGGTCCGCTCTTGTATTATGAGGTATATTTCATTAAGGACAAAGATTGAGAAGAATCTTTTAAGATCTTGCAAGATACATAGATTGACCATATACTCCTTGCAAAATTTTGCAAGATCCGGTAGTTGCGACCGAACCTCAACAACTATATCCGGATCCTGTGACTCTATGATGAACCTTTCCTCTCCTCTTAATAGTGTGGGAAGAGGGAATACTAGAACCGAAATCGAGGAGATAAGAAGTAAGCATAGTTTAGTAGAGAATATCTCATTAGGTTAAAGAGAATGGGCTTGTCTTTACTATGCTTACCCTACATGGTCGAGATCTCGGAGTGAGGAACCTATCTTAAAATGAAAAAAAAAAAAAAAAAAAAATATATAAAATCTTTTTTTCCTCCAACATACTTACTATTCTTGGACAATACCAGGAAAAGATTAATTAAGGATCTGAAATCGGAGCTAGAGCCTCTCATTGATTTTCTGCCCGGTCAATTTTTTTACTTAATTCCATATTTCATTGCTCTTTCATCGATGGTTAGAGATTGGCTGATGTGAAATCTTAATCCTGTTATGAATTGAGTGTTCAATTTCATTTGGAAAAAGCCATTTCTTCTCCAACAATGTCTTTGTCATTTGATCCAATAACATTCTGTTAGATAGGAACAGATTTGATAAATATTGATAACTCTCGGATAGAGTATTATAAACAAAAGATTCATTAGATAATAAACTATTGGTTCCGAAGCATCTTTTGTGATGAATTAACGATTCGAAGCGGTCAACCTTTTTTATTGGATTTTCGATCAACCAACGTTGATATGTAAATGAAGGAGAATATGGCTGCATACGTTCCAATCGGATACCGATTGCTTGAATGCGTTTGAAATCCTCGATATGTTTCTTTTCTGCAAAAGACAATGGTTTCCACAAATTCATGATCGAAATCGAATTGGTCATGGATTTTGAATTATATCTATTAAAAGCACCTTGGAAACTTTTTTTAGAGAAAAAACCATATTTTGCTTTTCTTCTCCTTGAACCATAAGTAATATAGAGCCTTTTCAGCAGTTCTTCATTTGCGAAAATTTCTCGGCGTGAAAACACAAGGCGCTGCTCTTGAAATAGGAAGGGATCCCAAATATATCGTCTTCCTAGAAAGAACATAGGTTTATTAGAGTCTTTATATTGCATCGGATATTGTATAGAAAATTGAGATCCTCCCATCTGCCCTTTTTCAAACGATCCGAACAGGTACGAAGATCCCAATTCATTGGTTCTTTTTGTACGATCGAATCGATTACTGCGAAGAAAACTAAGACGCCAGATCCTAGGAGCCCAAACTATTTTATTTATTACCCTATCCATTTGTTTTGCGCCGAGAGTTTCTTCTAGAAACTTCAATTCATATTCTTTCAGAAATCGTGTCATATCTAGATGATTTCTCATTTTGGGCTGAGGAGCAAATGTGATTTGATCCTTATCGGACTTACCCCGACATATTCCTAACCATGGAAACTCGACCAGAAGACTTTCTAAAAGACTAGAAGCTAGATTGAAATCATGCTCAGCGAATATATCGAGAGAAATCCAATTCTCTCTATTTCGTTCCGATATATACCACGAATCTCGAGCCGCTGATCCGGCCAAGCAACCCAAAATATGGGGGAGTATGGTAAATTCCTTCATAGTTGTTTCGGCAATCGAAGGTTCTAAATACCATTCGGACAAATAAGAAAACCTTTTCTTCCATAATTCCTTTTTTGTAGATAGAGGATTCATGGGAGAATTTCTTCTAAGTGTATTTTGTATAACAGCCTTTCCTACCTTGTAGAGAAGTCTTTCGTCATTTTTACCGAATCCAACCTGATTATCTATAGATTCCAAACCAAAATTTTGCCTATAAAGAGCTAATCGAATTGTATTAATGTCTATAACTGATTTCTTTCGGGTAATACTAATTGATAAGGCTTCATTGGCAAGTGCTGCTAGATCTCGTGCATTAGAACCTATGGTTCTAGATCCAAATTCATCGGGACAGGACAACTGTTTTTCCGAGTAGAACCCTTTGCTACGTAAAAGAATGGGAAATTCCCTTTGTCGTTGTGGGATAACAAGCATTCGAATATTGATCGATCTATCTAATCGATTTGGAGCTATTAGAGCTGGATCCACTTTTTTGGGGATATGAGTCGAAGCAATAAAAAGAATATTTCTGATAGAATCTTTCTCATCATCTCTAGAGAGATGGTTCACTAATAAACCGAGGAAAAAGTCAGTTAAGTTTAAACCAAAGAAAGATTGATTTAGGTCATTGAAATGAAGTTGATGAATGTTTGGAATCCATATTATGCAAGGAGACATTCTTTTCGCCAATTCGAGGGTAAGATTGAATTGTTGCATTTTTTCTTTCACCTTATTTTCAAAATCAGTCATAGTACTTCCAGTACCAGGGTAATTTAAATATTCACCATACAATAACTTGTTCAGAGATATTTTAATTAAAGGAACATAAGAGTCTGCTGCTAGACTTTTGGCCAAATAGGATCGGCCAGTTCCCATAGGACCTATAAGTAAAATCCCTTTGGAAAGTAATGATCCTGTGTCGAGTGAGAAAGGTTTTCCATTAAATGTGGGGTTGGTTGGACACAATATTTGTGAAGAGGTAATCTTCTGACAAAAGGCAAGGAATACCCATCTTTCTGCTAAACAAAATTGATCGAACTTATAATTCATTAGATCTTTTTGATAAGTGTAAGCCAAATATCGTAAGTGAATAAGTCCCGGCTGTTCAGTAATTTGATAACCAAATTCATTCTTGAAGAAATTATGACTGTAAGTCAAATTCGATTCAAATTGAGAAATGTTTTTTCTCGTCATTAGAAATTGAACTAGTAATTCTATCTCTTTTTCGGAGATATCCATGCTAGAACACAATCTGTTAAACTCTCTTATTATAGTTCTAGGCGAATAAAGCTTTCTATTCTTAATCTTATTCTTCATAGAAGAATAGCTGGATGTAGAAGAGAACAAGAGACTAGGTACAGAAGTATTCATTAGTTTTTGCAACTCGATCACGTATGACGGATCCTTTAAATACTTTATGAGTTCAAAGTCTATCTTTAAATTGATAAAGGCTAAGGAAATAACTTCAAAATATTGAAGAACGAAATACCCAAGGACGAAAAAAGGGATAAGAATCCCATATTCATACCCCCGAGCATTTAGTAATCTCAGATGTCCCCATATGAATGGTACTGATGACTTCTCTCGATCACTTGTTTCCTCTATGAAAAAATCCTCACAGGAAGACAAAAACTCATTCCAAGGATTCGTTACAAATAAAAACTTATTAAGAAGATTCGTTCTGAATCTAAAACTCAATTGAAATAGATTCGTTATAAATTTCCGTTGTATAGGTTCCCATAATGGATGATAAAGTTCCCACAAGATATTCAATTTATGCATAATCTTATGTTTAATATCTCGAAAAATAGATACAAATTGATTATTGCCATGTAGCAATATCTCCGGAAGAGTATCTAAAAGTATATTTACAAGATATTTAGACCATGCAGAAGTAAAAAACCAAGGCATATAGGTTTTAAACAGTTCCATTTTTGAAAAAATACTATCTATTCGATAGATCCTATACATCTCCTGTTTCTTAACACGTTCATTAAAACGAGATGATGGTATAATTTTATGTTCCTCTTTAGATGAAATTGAAAGGGTACTCCTTCCATCTATGCCTTTTTTTCTAATTATGTTTTTTGAACTTTCGGTTACAAGCCAATCTTGAATACGATGAAGCATTTCCTGGTTCTTATTGGGAAATATTTCGGATAGTAAATCATCTTGATAAGATCGAGTTTCAATAAGACCCATGTTTGAACTGAAACCCTTTTTAAGGTACTGATCGAGGTTGTTTTCTTCTGAATCGGATCTATTGATAAAAGGTTCACAATAAGTTTTTTCAAAATTGACTATTTGTTTTTTTGTTAAAGGCGTTGTATAAATCTCTTCAATCGAGGAAAGATATCTTTTGTCACGAACGAATGGATTCAATCGAGTTAGTAATTTGAAGGATCTGTACAAGTCATAGATTAATACAAACGTTTGGTCACCACTTTGTTTTCGTTGTAAATATTTAGGTAAGAATATGTTAGATACTTGTGATTGGATGAACGAAATAGTATCTTTATCTAAGTGAACGGGTCCTATTTCATCAATAGGCAAAGAAGAGAGATTGGTGTGGATGGACAAAAAATTGAATAATTGTCCATATGTAAGATTCTTCCTTTTTTTATGAATCCTTTCCATATAAGAAGGTAATCTCTTATTATAATTTGACCGAGGATGATGCAAATAATCAAAAAATTGGAGCGTATTTGCTCCGTGAAAAGAAGCTCTCAATGAGCTCTGATCAGATAGTTTCGCGGGATTCAACCAATTGTCTCCATCGTTGGATATCGTCGAAAAATCAGTGTTATCGAATGATTCCATGCGATTATTTTCATAATTGAATAAGTCAATAATCAATGGATTAATCGGTATCTCATTCGGAATAAATGGTGCAATTGTTCTTTCATCGATCAATAATTTTGATCTTTGTGAAAGATTATAGTCATATAAAAGAAAGGGTTTATATTTTTTTAAATGAACGATTAGAGCACCAATTGGCTCCAACAACTCATTTAATTGTAGATAATTAAGACTTTTGAGTTTATGAAAGCGAAAATCCAAAATAGAAATGAAATTATTGAACTTATAATTGAACTTCGAAATTATATTGAAGTTCGAATTTAAGATCTTGACAATATTTTCAGAGAGGGAAGAAAACTTTGAATAATCTTTTTTGTTGGGAATTACAGACCAACCAATTGAATCTTTATTAGTATTAGTACATGATTCAATTGGATCAAACACTATTTTGAAATAGTTTTGTTTAGAAACAAAATGTTTCCAATATTTTAGAAAGTATTCGGTCTGATTGGACCATTTGTACACATTCAAATTCCGATTTATATTTTTATTTGTTCGAATAAGAAAATGTTTGAACCATTCTCTCTGACTTTTTCTCCAATTTGATGAATGACGGCCAATTGTATCTTTCGTTACATTATGAAAACTTTCATTTTCTATCCAATTTGTTTGAATTTGATCCTTTAAATTGCGACTGAACCTGTTCATAAAATAGAATCTGTTGAATGCATTTGCCGAATATACAACAATCTTATATCGAATCGATTCATACCAATTGAAAGCTTCAGTTCTATAATAATTAAGAGGGGTTTCGATCTCCAAGCGATTTTTGAAATAGCTTTGGCTCAATTCTTTGTTGATTATTTGATCTAAATATTCATCTTCTTTACCAGTAATATTGAGTAGAACCCATAAAGATTGATTCTTCAATTTATCCCTGTGGTTGAAGATCCGATTGAATCTCAACGATCCATTCTCATTGAGTTCATATAATAGATTCATGTGATGATCAATATCAAGGGAATTCTTATCATGAACCTGGCTAGGCTTAGTTATTGATAGAATGAATTGATCTGTTATTTTCAGAACGATTTTTTTCGTTTTTGATCTCAAATTGTTGTGCAATATGTACTGTCCTTGCTTTCTAATAATATTACATCCGGGATCTGATGAAATAGTACAATTTGAGGAAGGATTTTCGATTTGAAAATATGTTTTGATCTTCCATAGATAAACAATCCTATTCATTAATGAATTGGATTTTGAATCCCTGAAATCCTGGAAAAAAACATCTTGTTGCCTTTTAAAGAATCTTTTAAATAAGTTGAAATCTTCAATGGACTTCTTAGTAGCACTAGGACCACCCATACACGGTTCATCTATTGGCAATATGTTAAAAAAAGAATAACGAATTGATTTTGTAAAATTATCAATGAATCTTTTCCTTTCCTTTGGAAAGGAATTATCTTCCATATATCTTTGATCTTCTTTAAATAATTCTTTCGCCCAAGAGATTGGAGAATATTCTGATAAACACTTTGAGGACAAATCTGATTCTATTTTTGTTTGTTCTCTTTCAATAGGAGAAAGATCCCAAAGAATTGATCTTTCTCTTCGTTGCTCAATCTCCGTTTTATTTCTTGTGAATGGATCTTCACAAAGATCTTTTTCAGGTTCCCAATACTCATTTTTGGTTGAATTTATAGTTGAATCGATCTTCAAATTTATATCTTTCTTATCCTTCTCTGAATGAGTTTCGCCCGGTCCTTTATTTTCCGAGATAATCTCATCCTTCTTGTTCATGTTCCTGTCATATCCTGAATTGAAACTAATGGGATTGGAATGCTCTATGGATCGATTGTAAGATCTTTTCAATTGGAACGACAGGAAAAGATGCGGAAATATCAACCAATTTTTAGTGAAAGGTTTTAAATATTCTTCCGATGTTTCATTTCCAAGTTCCATAAAGTTTATATGTATAGGAAAGAGTTTCATCAAATAGAAATTTTTTCTCTCAATCATACTACTTTTATGATTGAAGCGATATGTAAGGACCGATAATGTAAGTACTACTACACCTTGGATCAAAAAATATGGATTGCTTTTGCGTAGATCGCGTAAAAGCAACGTACTGACAATTCTAAGGTCAAAGAGCTTTATAAGGCGCTCTCGATGCGAAAGGATTTGAATTAAAAATCTCACCAAATTGGATTCGGTCCATTGATTGCATAGAAATTGATAGCTTTGTATCTCCTCCAATTTCACTATCCAGGATCTGTTTTTTTTCATTTTTTTTTTTACCCCCCCCCCTTTTTTTTCATCCCAATTAATGGAATATATAAACTAATATTGATTTAATATAATTGAAATCTCGTGTCAACTAATATGGATTTAATATAATCGGAAAGATTGTGTCAACTAATATGGATTTAATATAATCGGAAAGATTGTGTCAACTAATATGGATTTAATATAATCGGAAAGATCGTGTCAACTAATATGGATTATATATAATCGGAAAGCTCGTGTCAACTAACCAATACCATTATACTAAATGGATAGTAAATATACCAAATGGATAAAATCCATTCCGTTTTTTCTCTTATTTTATGGGCGAACGACGGGAATTGAACCCGCGCGTGGTGGATTCACAATCCACTGCCTTGGTCCACTTGGCTACGTCCGCCCCGTAAAAACAAACCAATTGTCTCTATCCACGGTCATTTCTTACAAGAAGAATCAATTTGATAGGTTAATGAACTAACGTTTGTATGTAGGTCGACGACCCCTGACAGGGGATCAGAGCAAGATCGATGACTAGCTCCTAACCAACTCTCGAACAAGTTGTTCAGTCCAGCCTTGGACCTCTGTAAAATGTCTGTTTACAATATTTGACATGAATCAAATATGAGAGAATTTGATTGGGTCCCGAATCACCCAATTTAAGATCCGAGTCTATACTCATATTATAGAATGACTATGTTTATGATCTTTATCCAGCATCCATGGCTGAATGGTTAAAGCGCCCAACTCATAATTGGCGAACTCGCGGGTTCAATTCCTGCTGGATGCAGAGGAACTGCCCATATCCATTATTTCTGGAATGGGAAGAAGGATGAGGAGTAACAACAAACATGAAATTGAACAGTACCAAACCTTTCATTTTTTTTTTTTGAAAGGCTTGGTACTGTTCAGTTAAGCAATACACAGTAACAATCCATCGGAATA